ATGAAAGAAAGAGAACAATGAATAAAATAATGGGAACAATCAATATTCGCGAAGCACGCATTGTTGTATTAGATCTAAGGGTTCTTTCTTGACCTAACTACCTAACTAGAAGTTATAATATGGAAAGACAAAATGTGGAACCTATAAAGGAAAAGATAATAGGAATTTTTTAGAATCTAATTGAACCAAAATACAGATTTTATTTTTTCGAGTGATCTGATCGTGCGATATCTTTTTTTTTTTCTCATTCGAGATACTATGTGAATGAACCTACTATTGAATCTAATGAGTTAAAATTAAAGTAAAAAGTAGAAGAAAAGATTTTATTGTTATAAGGGCACTCTTCGTTCCAAAATATAAAATGTATTCGATACAATTAAAAAAGAAATGATCAAAATAGAAATGATTTTCTAATTTTGTTTCATAGTGACGCAAAGAAAGTTTCATTTTTGAATGAAGTTACACGGCACAGTTCTTATTTTATTATTAGTTTACTCAAGAGTTGCTCAATGAATCTGTTGATTCGGAATCACGGTATGGGTAGATGCCACAGATAATGAATCGATTTCTTTTTATACCTCTGTCACTCTATCTTTGTTAGTGCCGCCTATAATAATTGATTGATGAATCAAAAACTTTCAATTTAACTTATTCTTTCAATTGGTATTTTTGTTTATCCTCGTATCTCGCAAAAATGGAAACTTAGGTAAGTGCTTTATAAACATATGTATAATAAAGAACATATTTCATTTAGCTCCTTCATGCCTACTATAACTAGTTATTTCGGTTTTCTACTAGCGGCTTCAACTATAACCTCAGTCCTATTTATTGGTCTAAGCAAGATACGACTTATTTGAAATTAATCGAATAAACAATTCATAAAGAGAAACCTTTCCGTGAGATTCCATGTATTCTATGAGTTCCTTACCGTGTCAATTGCCAATTCTTGGTCATTGCGATTCATGGGCAATTCGGATTAAGATTTAGGGATAGATATTACCTCTCTTTTCCCCTTTTCAAACAAATTGAAATGAAATGATTGAAGTTTTTCTATTTGGAATCGTCTTAGGTCTAATTCCTATTACTTTGGCTGGATTATTCGTAACTGCATATTTACAATACAGACGTGGTGATCAGTTGGACCTTTGATTAATTAACATCTCTTTTTTTGATTGACCTCCTCTTTTCTTTATTCTTTAATCCACAGGAGGTCAAATTCAGATTGCTGTTCAAGTTAGTGAAGTTAGTTCAGTGTAATTCCAACTAACAAAAACGGAATCACGCTCTGTAGGATTTGAACCTACGACATTGGGTTTTGGAGACCCACGTTCTACCAAACTGAACTAAGAGCGTTTTCTTATCACAATAGATAAGACTATAAAGAAAAGGATTCTTTTTGTAACTCCAACACATCTTGTATGCATATACTATTATAGTATCATAAAATGAAAAATTATGTATATCCAATTTTAATTGATCTCAATTGATTCTTCGTTACTGCTCAGAGGAGAAGTAATAGGTAGGGATGACAGGATTTGAACCCGTGACATTTTGTACCCAAAACAAACGCGCTACCAAGCTGCGCTACATCCCTTTCAATTGGTCTACAGTGTCATTGTAGAGAATACCTGTCTTGTTTTCCACATCCTTATTTCCTCCATTGATATACACAATTTTTCTTCCCATTTCTTCTTTTTTTTTTTATCATATTATTATATATTAACATATAATAATAAAAGACTTATATACATATAAAATATGAAACCCACCCTAAAAATGAAATAAAAAAAAAATGAATATTTTTGGGGAATGCTCAGGAGTAAAGAAACTTCTTTTTATGTTTTAAGAAAAAGAAAATCTTATCTAGCGAATCTTCAATTTGAATCGGGAATTCTGTGTACAAATACAAGTGGTCCATATGCATCTGATCATATATGTATTACCATTATGTATTACAATAAATAAGGAGGATTTTAAATGCGAGATCTAAAAACATATCTTTCCACGGCACCGGTACTAAGTACTATATGGTTCGGGTCCTTAGCAGGTCTATTGATAGAGATTAATCGTTTATTCCCGGATGCGTTGACATTCCCTTTTTTTAATTAACATGAGAAGGGGTGAAGAATATTAGAGATACAATCAAATATCTGTGACTAATTCCTTTCCCCCTCCTCTTTTTTTCTCTTTTTTAGAATTTTATAAGGGAGGAGTAAGAGAAAGAATAAAAGTGGATTTAACCTCAGCGAAACTCGGGTTCAGACTCGAATCAAATTAAGAATAGAGGGAAAACGTAAATGTAAATGTTGGTCTAGTGCAAGAGTATCATACAAGATCCTTAAATTAAATACTGTACTGCGATTAGAAATATAGTTATAGTTAGAAATCATTGTATTACTTATTATTTACTATTACTCTATTGATATTGATTACAACGAAATCCTTCATATCATAATTGGATTTTGAGTTAGCAACTTCTATTTTTTTTCCTTACTTTCTTCGGATCGAAAATAGAAGACTTGAATGAATAAAAAAAAAACAAAGGAGGTTCATGGCCAAGAGTAAAGATGCCCGAATAAGGGTTCTTTTGGAATGTACTAATTGTGTACGAGGCGGTGTTAATAAGGAATCAACAGGCATTTCCAGATATATTACTGAAAAAAATCGACACAATACGCCCGGTCGATTGGAATTGCAAAAATTCTGTCCCTATTGTTATAAACATACGATTCATGGGGAGATAAAAAAATAGATCGAACCGAGGGCCTGTGTGTCACCCTTCCAAGGAACAGTAAAAATAATATAGTAAAATAATATAGTATATAATATTATATAATATATATAACATATATTTAAATAGAAATAAACCAAATCCTATTTCTGAATTCTAATTCATTTTTGATCCGAACGAAATAGGATTTTCGGGATAAGGAATAAACAAACCATGGATAAATCCAAGCGACCTTTTCTTAAATCCAAGCGATCTTTTCGTAGGCGTTTGCCCCCGATCCAATCGGGGGATCGAATTGATTATAGAAACATGAGTTTAATTAGTCGATTTATTAGTGAACAAGGAAAAATATTATCTAGACGAGTGAATAGATTGACTTTGAAACAACAACGATTAATTACTATTGCTATAAAACAAGCTCGTATTTTATCTTCGTTACCTTTTCTTAATAATGAGAAACAATTTGAAAGAACCGAGTCGACCGCTAGAACTACTGGTCTTAGAACCAGAAATAAATAGGCTTACTCTTCAATTGAATCGAAATTCCAATTCGAACTCAAACGCGGATTTGATGTTTTGTTCGAAAAATCTAAGAATCGAGATTTGATTGTTGTGTTGTAAGAAACAAAAATAATCGGGGAAGAAGAAGAAATCCTTTTTTTTTATTGAACATATTCCTTCATTTTGACGACTTTATCATATTTTATCATACTAATTTAGAATCTACCTTCCCGGAGTTCATTCTCCGGGGAACTCCATTTATTTAAATCATTAAATCATTCCGGTGAATTCTTTACAATCTCTTTATTTTATGATCTCATTGGAAATCATATAAAGACAATTCCTATTGGATATAGCTATTTGTGCAAGTATTTTACGATTAAGAAGTAACTGCCTCTTGTACAGATCGTGTATAAATCTACTATAACTATAGGATGCCCCATTCTCGTGAATTACTGCATTTATCCGAGTGATCCACAAACGACGAAAATCTCTCTTTTGCCGATCTCTATCCCGATGAGTCGAAACCAAAGCTCTGATTTTCTGTTGAGTAATAGTTCGAGTAAGTCTTGAATGGGCTCCTCGAAAGCTTGATGTAAATAAACGAATTTTTGTTCTACGTCTACGAGCTATATATCCTCGTCTAGTTCTGGTCATTGAATAAATGAAACTTTGATGAATAACTAATTGATTTCCTTTCTTTCAGTTATCCTTGTACCCTTTCCTGGTCTATTAATAACAAAGCGGATTCTTCCAATGTATAAAATAAAAATTCCAATGGCTTTTGCTACTATAACCTTCCCGACCACGATTTTTTTTTCTTTTTTCTATGCATTTCACCTCGAAATAAGAAATAGTATTGATACTAGGTATCAAAAACATAGTAAATTAACTAAAAAAGTAGTCAATTTGAAATTAAATGGATAAAGAAATAGTGGGTTCCATCGTTTCTATGGTTACTTCTTAAACGGTGAGGTCCTTTCTATACACCGGAGCTCCTTCCTTCATTTAATAAATCTTATTGGTAACTTGTACAGTTCACACTCTTTGGCTCTACCCATGAATTATCCAGTAATAGGTCTTTCACAATGAGATCTACCTATACAGTAACGGTATTTAATTATGAAGGTTAGCTAAGTAGCTGACCCTGTTAGTCCGTTCTTGCAAGAGTGGGAGCCTAATCTTTCTGCTGATTTTCCCCGCTTAATGGATAACCCTTTTGCCAATGGGGAATTGCTTATTATCTTAAATTTAGGTGATTGTATTTGCACCGACGGAAACCATAAATTTCATACACAATACACAATAGGGGAATATGATAGATCTTTTTTTTTTTTAGTTTAGATAGTGAATGGAGTTCTTCCATTCTATTCACTGGTACTGATCATTGATACTGGAAAAGTTGTTTTTCGTCCCAGTCCATGATCTGAACGAGTCGCACATACACCCTAGTACATGTTCCTCGGCGCTGAGGACACCCCCGAAGAGCGGGGGATTTCGTGACATTTCTGATTGGCTGTCTTGTGTTTCTAATAAGTTGTTTAATAGTTGGCATGCTGAATCATATACATAATGTACTGGTTTAGATCGATCCTAACCGGATGATTATGAATTACCCCCATTTTATTTAATTTAATGAAAATGAAACCCGGTAAGAAGATCTCAAATCACGGATTTGCACGAAATCCTTTCTTTTTTCATTGAACCGCTACAAGATCAACAATTCCATGAGTTTGGGCTTCTGTTGCTGACATAAAAACATCCCTTTCCAGGTCTTCGGATACAACCCATAAGGGTTTGCCCGTTCTTTGTACATAAACCTTTGTGATGATTTCGCGCAGTTTCAGTAGTTCTTCCGCTTCCATGACAAATTCTCCGGCTTGTGCCTCATAAAAAGCGGCAGCCGGTTGATGGATCATTACCCTGATGATATAACATAATAAATGATTTCTCTATCTCGTATGATGAGTCGAAGAGAAGAGATAAAGAATAACAAGAAAAAAAGATAGAATTGAACAACCGTACAGGCATCTTTTGCGAATTGCATACGGCTCTACAATGGAATTGACTTTTACCTGCCATCGAAAAATGTAGGATCTGTCAGATCCAGATCGGTAAATGATCCAATTACCACCCTTCCTTTCGGAGAAGTTAAAAAATACTATGATGGCTCCGTTACGTTATATATTTATTTCCTCTATGATTCAGCAATCCCAAAGTTTCTTTTTGATCTGATCAAATAAAATAAGAACCAAATAAGATTATTTTTTATTTTCGTATCCTTTCATAACATAAAGATTGTTAAGAGCCTTCTGGTGTGAAAACAAAAAGTTTGTGACGCTGAAACGGACCCCCGATAGATAAGATAAAATCGGAAATACCCTTTATCTCATACTTCTCTTTCGATACATAATCTAATGTTTTGAAAAAAAAAACAATAAAGAATTTTCTCATATCGAATTCGAAGTGCCATGCTATTATTACTTAATATTCATATTTCATATGGCGAAGGCATAGTCTGCTTTTTTCTATCAAATAAAAAACTCATTGGCGCCAAGCGTGAGGGAATGCTAGACGTTTGGTAATTGTTCCTCCGACCAGGATAAAAGATCCCATTGAAGCGGCTAATCCCAGGCATATTGTATGTACCTCTGGTGGCACAAATTGCATAGTATCATAAATAGCTATTCCGGGTAGTACCCATCCGCCAGGAGAATTTATAAAAAAATACAGATCTTTGTTTTCATCCTCTATACTGAGATATATCATAAGACCAATAAGTTGATTCGAGATCTCGCTCTCAACCTCTTGGCCTAAAAAAAGTAATCTTTCTCGATAAAGTCGGTTGATTAGGATAAAATTGTATCCCTCAGGAACCGTACATGCACCTTTTGATGCATACGGTTCTAAAAAAAATCGCGAAAAAGAATCAATGTGTAGATTCCAGCCCTCTTTTTTTTCATAGCAAGCTCTTTCTAAAACGAGGGGGCTTTTTCTTCGATTTTTCAAGAAAGATGAGTTTTGACCCTTCCATATAATATATATAAATATATATAAAATAAAAAAAAAAAAAGAATTCATTAAACTTATCGAACTAACTTATCATTGATGTATTGTCTCATCGAGATCCGATCCAAATCACGATGTCATTTTCTTGTTTCTAAATGGGCCTTCTTAATTTTTTTAGGTTTATGCTCTACTCCGGGTAAAGATCCGATCGACTTCGATTTGCACATATAGGACAAATGCCCCCAATACCACTTCTTTTTACTACAACTTCCTTTTTTTATTTATTTCATGTCTTCACCAAATATTCGACGTATTCATCCTATTACTCGATTGATTAACAGTTTGAGATCACTCCTATTTCTATTTATAAATAAAATCATTTATGATACAATATAGTAATCATATATTACCAATTGGGTTTTTTATAAACGGAGCCTGTATACTTCATTTTATTGATCCAACTAAGCCAACCATAAATTATTTGATAATATTAATCTGGATCCCCCCAAAAATAAAATGGATCTAATTGAACTTCACGCTCCAAATTGTTGATGATTCAATCAATCTTTCTTGGGCGAAACAGAGGATATCTCGATCGAGGGAGAGAACGGGAAAATACCATATGACCCAATATATCTGACAAGCCGCACTATACGTCAATCCAAGATATATCGTCCTCTCCAGGATTTCGAAAAGGCACTTTTGGAACACCAATAGGCATAAAAAAACAGAAAAAAGAATTTAGTACTTTATTTCACTTTGGTATGGAAACGTAACAATGAGTTTATTGTCTTCATAATATTGGCCTTCATCATATTTTATCCTTAGATTGGATAAGTTCATAAAAGAAGACAGAATGAATAAAGGAAAATTTTTACGAATAGGGCCTTCGAATGATGAACAAGTATGGGTGCATTCACTCATAGAAAATGGGATCAACCCCCATTGCGTATTGGTACTTATTGGGTATAGAATAGATCTGTTTATCTTTGTTCCTACGAACAGAATTGTTCCATTAGTACCAACAGAATAGAACAAATACAAATATTAACATTAACCCTTGCTTCGAGATAATCCACTGAAAAGAGAATATCAATAGCATAGTTTTTTCTAATGCAATAAAGTTACATAGTGTCTATTTTTCTTTGATAAAGAGGTATTTCCATGGGTTTGCCTTGGTATCGTGTTCATACTGTCGTATTGAATGATCCCGGTCGATTGATTTCTGTCCATATAATGCATACAGCTCTGGTTGCTGG